AAGCAAGTCTAAGGCAATAAAACCTAATTTTTTTATAGGATTAAACGAAAGGATTTGCAAATAAAAGTGCTAATGCGACAACCAACCCATAAATTGTTAAAGCTTCCATAAAAGCCAGACTAAGTAATAAAGTGCCTCGTATTTTTCCTTCCGCCTCCGGTTGTCTCGCGATACCTTCTACAGCCTGGCCCGCAGCAGTACCTTGCCCAACCCCCGGTCCGATAGAAGCAAGCCCAACGGCCAATCCAGCAGCAATAACGGAAGCGGCAGAAATCAATGGATTCATGATAAGTTCCTCACACCAAAATCAAAATAAAGAAATGGTTAATGATACAATCAAACAAAAAATTATGACGTAATTATTACATCGCAAAGATTTTCATTCAGTCGAGGTCACTAAGAACTCTGATTTGAAGTAACAAGATTATTAAATCATCAGAACTACTTCGATATCCATTTTTTAGTTGCGATCCATAGAGTTTTTCTAAATTCATACAATTTTTTGTTTTTCCATTTTTGTATTGTTCCGAATCATTCTTTGAATTCGAACTCTTCCTTTTTTCTTAATTGAATTTCTTTGTTCAATATTCAAACTCAAACAAAACAGTTAAAAATAGAAATGAAAAAGAAAGACTTTTTTGTTATTAGATTCCTTATCTAAATTTTCTGTAGTAGTAAGGCGGATTAGATCTAAAATATATATTTTAGCTCATATATAACTAGTTCTAACTAGTTAATTTCTAATATTACATATACATGTCTTTCTTTCATAATGTAAACTACTTATTCGTATTTTAGATTCAATCGGATTCTCCCTTTTTTTTTGAAACATTCACAAAGGAAAGTTGGCTTATAGGTATTAATAGCTATTACATATATATTCCATACACATAGAACCCCCACTTTTTTTACTTGTACATCGTAAACAAATAAGGAATTCTTATTCAGATTATGACTCCTAAGATTGGAATTGAATGAACAAAACAATAGAAAAAAGAATATTCATTAGAAAGAGATAGAAACGGACCAAACGAATTTTAGGAAAAAGATCTTTTTGATCTCTTTCCTTTTTTCCAATTCTCTAAATATTCTAATTTTTTTACTATGCCTCTAGATCGTATAGACCTTTTTGTCTATTTATGTCTATGTTTATGTTTACTAAGTAGATTATCTTCAGCAAGGCATAGATTTCCTTGCACTAAGCTAAAAAAAAAAAAACGATTTCGAAAAAGAAATTTATTCAATGATGTCCTTCGATGGACTCGCCTATATAAGCTGCAGCTAAGGTTGCAAAAATAAGAGCTTGAATACCGCTTGTAAATAATCCAAGAAACATGACAGGTATAGGAACCACCAAAGGTACTAAAGAAACAAGAACAACAACTACTAATTCATCCGCTAATATATTTCCGAAAAGTCGGAAGCTAAGTGATAAAGGTTTTGTGAAATCTTCTAAAATGTTAATGGGTAAAAGGATTGGAGTTGGTTGAATGTATTTTCCGAAATAACTTAATCCTTTTTTGCTAAGACCCGCATAAAAATATGCTACTGACGTAAGTAAAGCTAAAGCAACGGTAGTATTTATATCATTTGTAGGTGCCGCTAACTCCCCATGAGGTAATTGTATGATTTTCCAAGGTAAAAGTGCTCCTGACCAATTAGAAACAAAAATAAATAGAAACATAGTTCCAATAAAGGGAACCCATGGCCCATATTCCTCTCCAATCTGAGTTTTACTCACGTCTCGAATGAATTCAAGGACATATTCGAAGAAATTCTGGCCATCAGTCGGAATAGTTTGTGGATTCCGAACAGCTACAATAGCCGAACCTAATAAGATCGCAATTACAACCCACGAAGTAATAAGTACTTGGGCATGGACTTGGAAACCTCCTATTTTCCAATAGAAATGCTGACCTACTTCCACACCAGATATATCATAGAAACCTTTTAGTTTATTGATGGAACATGATAGAACATTCATATTGCCCTCTGAAAGAAAAAACTTTAAAAGGAATTATTTTGATTCAACCATCTTTTTTTTGACTTGCCCATTTGAATTGTATATTTTCGATGCTTTTTTCTCTTTTGTTTTGTGCGGTTCAGTAATAGTATACCGATTGCATAAATCTATTGAGTTCACAAAAGAATTGATTTATCTTATTATTAATCAGGGATTTCGTATATAGCTAGAACGACCCTCACAAATTGCAAATACTAATTTGTTAAGAATTAATCGAATTGAAGCTATAGCGTCATCATTTGCTGGAATCGAAATATCTGCAAGATCCGGGTCACTGTTTGTATCAATTAAACAAATCGTTGGAATTCCCAAAGTGATACATTCTCGAAGAGCCGTATATTCTTCTTGCTGATCAACGATTATTACAATATCGGGTAACCCCGTCATATATTGAATCCCACCCAAATATGTTTGCAGGTAAGATAACTGTCTCTTCAATCGAGCCGCATCTCCTTTCGACAGGCGGCTGAGTTTCCC